CTGTTTAATATAATTAATTTATATGTGCAATGTATGTGTGTTGTACACATCTTTGTACATGCGCTATTAAATTAATATAATTAATTTATATGTGCAATGTATGTGTGTTGTACACATCTTTGTACATGCGTTGGGTGGGTTCGGCTGCTGAGATTCGGCTATCGTAATAAGTACGGTGGATCTAGGGTCTCAGGCTAAGTTTGAAAAGGGTGTAGTTAAATCTCGTTTTAGGGGTTTGGCGAGAGCAAATTTAATTGCACCGGAATCTGCTTAGTGGGGGGTAAGGGGGGTTTGCCGCAGAAACGCGCGTGCGTACATGATGCGTGCGTACATGATGCGTGCGTACATGATGCGTGCGTACATGATGCGTGCGTATGTATGTGTTTGTGTGTGCTTGTGTGTGTTGTTTGCGTGTGTTTTATGTGGGCTGCTGGGTGGATGCGGTGAAAACTCTGTTGAACCGCTAAAGTAGGACTGTGAGACAAGAAAAAATTCTGTTTTTTTAGGCAAAAATTTTTGGTTGGGCACAGAGGGTATAAAAATATGTCCATCGAGCATGAATGAATATGCCCCTGCCTGTGTTAGGTGTGATATAAGGATAACACCGTGGGTTCAGCGTACAAGTATAATTGTGCTCTCGCACCGCGCTGCCGGCTAGTGGGACTGAGACCACATAAAAAAAATTAAAAAACTACCAGCTGTCTGAAAAACCAGGGTAGCTATGGGTATGAGTTAAGGGTAGCAACCCCACAAACCAGAGGTCTTGGAAAAAGTCTTGTGTGTTACCTCACAATCAATGGCCCTGAGATAGGAGCCAGAGGTCTTGGAAAAAGTCTTGTGGGTTACGATGCAATTAATGGGCCTGACGCCTGTAACGGTTGTGTCCGGGTGGGCGGGTTGATGGTTTCACGTGCTATGTCAGAGTTAAGCCTTAAACATGTCCGAATAACATTCATTTACAAATCCTTGCTTATTGCACTGTATGTAAATGGTGATTAAGCACTGTTTGGTGTATTGGATATTCATGAGGAAAATAGATGAATGCACGATATACATAGTATATCCTCTAGCATTAATATAATGTACTTATATAATATTCATGAGGAAAATCGCTATATGCACGATATACATAGAGTATGTATATCTATAGTGTTTTAGGACATTCCTTCGGCGGCAAAAAATAGTTTAATTAAAATACTAGTTTTGGGGACTAGAGATAAGTTTTGCCATCTTTTTTTTGATTTAGGGGCACGTTTGCCCGTCTCTGACTTACAAGGTCAGTGCTTTGGTGTTTAAGCTACTAAAACTAGTGGTTTATGAGTTGATTTTCTAATTTATTGCTCATGGGGAGTAGTAGGAGAATGAGTGCGAAATAGTTGATGGACGCGATCTGGCCGATGAAAATGAATGGGTCTTCGACTGGTTGCCCTCCGATTCAGGTTAGGATAAGGATATTAGTTGTGAGGGCTCAAAATATTAGTTGTGCGAGCGGCCGGAATATATTGCTTCGTTGTTTTGCGTTGTGGGTTAGTGGGAAGATAAGTAGAATGGCGATTGATAAGATTAGGGCTATGACTCCCCCAAGCTTGTTTGGGATTGAGCGGAGGATTGCGTAGGCAAATAGGAAGTATCATTCTGGTTTGATGTGGGGGGGTGTTACTAAGGGGTTTGCGGGGGTGAAGTTTTCTGGGTCACCAAGTAGTTGTGGTTGGAGAAGGGCTAAGTAGAGTAGAAGGGTGATTATTAGTGCTGCGCCTAATAGGTCTTTGTATGAGAAGTATGGGTGGAATGGAATTTTATCTGGGTTGGAGTTTAAACCTGCGGGATTATTAGATCCTGTCTCGTGAAGATACAGGAGGTGCAGTATTACTATGGCTAGGACGGCGAAGGGCAAGAGGAAGTGAAATGTGAAGAAGCGCGTGAGTGTTGCATTGTCTACGGAAAACCCTCCCCAGATTCACTGTACCAACGTTGTGCCAATGTATGGGATTGCGGAGAGGAGGTTTGTGATTACTGTGGCCCCTCAAAAAGATATTTGTCCTCATGGCAGTACGTAGCCCACGAAGGCTGTTGCTATAACTAGGAATAGTAGAAGGATACCAATGTTCCATGTTTCTTTATATAAGTAGGAGCCATAGTATAGGCCCCGCCCAATGTGCAGGTAAAGGCAGATAAAGAATAAGGAGGCGCCATTGGCGTGTAAGTTTCGAATAAGTCAGCCGTATTGGACGTCTCGGCAGATGTGTGCTATAGAGGGGAATGCAAGGCTTGTGTTTGCGGTGTAGTGTATAGCAAGGAATATGCCAGTTAGGATTTGTACTAGTAGGCAGATTCCTAGAAGTGAGCCAAAATTTCACCATGCAGTGATGTTTGATGGGGTTGGAAGGTCAATGAATGATTTATTAATAATTTTTAGTATGGGGTGCGATTTTCGGATGGGGGTCATTAGAGGTTTTTGTAGTTGAATAGCAACAGTGGTTTTTCGGACCACAGGTCTTGGTGAAATTGTAATCCAAGTAGAAATAGTATGATATATTTGATTTTTTTATTTTCTGTTTGTTTTGTTTTAGGGGTCCTTGGTGTGGCTGCTAATCCCGCCCCATTTTTTGGGGCGGTGGCATTAGTGTTTGGTGCATTGGGTTGTTGTGGTGTTTTAGTGGGGCTTGGTGGATCATATATTGGGATTGTCTTGCTTTTAATTTATCTTGGTGGGATGCTTGTAGTTGTTGCTTATTCTGTGGCGCTAGCTGCAGAGCCTTATCCTGAGGCCTGGGTCAATCATTCTGTCTTGATACATGTGTTGGGGTATGTGTTATTGGTGTTGTTAGTTGGGTGGTGTTTCATGGAGTTATTTGTTGAGTCTGGTGTAGATGCGGCTGGGTTTTTTAGTTTGCGGGGCGATTTTAGTGGAGTGGTGTTGCTATTTTCAATGGGCGGATGGTTGTTATTATTGTCTGGTTGGGGGTTGTTGTTGGCGTTGTTTGTAGTTTTGGAGTTAACACGTGGACGTGCACGGGGAGGCCTGCGTGTGCCGTAGAGTTTGAGTCAAAGTAGGGTGGCAGCTGAGGTAGTGATGAAGGTTATTAGATAGGTTTTGATTGTAGCTGAGTTTGTTGAGGATAGTTTGTTTGCGAGGGCTATGTTAGTTTTTTTTACTGTTGTGGGCCCAACGGTTTCATATCATAGTGTGTCGTTTGATAGTAGGGATAATTGGGCTAGTGTCAGGCTTATTTTTGGTGAGGTGCGGTGTGAAAGGGTATTAAAGAATATTAGTTGCGTTAGTGTTGTGTGGCTAATAGTCTTGTTTTGGGGTTTTATTTGAGTGGTTTGTCAGGTTAGATCTAGTGCGCAGATGAGTCCTAGTAGAGTGACCATGCTGGCGCAGAGTTTTGTAATTGTTGTTATGGTTATAATTTGGGTTTTATTAGGCAGGATAATTGAGGTCACTAGTAGGCCCGCTAGGATGCTGCCAGCTGCCAGGCGAAGGATTGGGGCTACTTGGCACGAGTGGGCTTCGTTGGGGCGATTTCAGGAGAGATAGCGTGGGGTGTCAAGTTGGACATAAAATACTAGTCGTAGGCTATATGCAGCGGTTAGTGCAGTTGCTGCGACTGTGGTTAATAGGGCTCAGGCGTTGAGGGCTGAGGTGTTTATTGTCTCAATAATTAAATCTTTTGTGTAGAAGCCCGCTAAGAATGGAGTTCCTATGAGTGCTAGGCTGCCTAATGTTGTGCAGGAGGTTGTGATGGGTATTGTTTTTTGTACCCCGCCTATTTTTCGGATGTCTTGCTCGTCGTTTAGGTTGTGGATAATGGACCCAGAGCAAAGAAATAACATGGCCTTGAAGAACGCGTGTGTTGTGATATGTAGGAAGGCTAGTTCTGGCTGGTTTAGCCCGATAGTTAGTATTATTAGACCCAGTTGGCTGGTTGTAGAAAAGGCGATGATTTTTTTAATGTCGTTTTGAGTGAGTGCACACAAGGCAGCAAATGTCGTAGTGAGTGCGCCGAGGCAGAGACAGGATGAAAGAGCAAGCGGATTCGCTTCCAGGAGGGGGTGGAAGCGAATTAGCAGGAATACACCTGCTACGACTATTGTGCTTGAGTGCAATAGTGCTGATACTGGGGTGGGGCCCTCCATGGCTGCGGGCAGCCATGGGTGTAATCCGAATTGGGCTGATTTGCCGGCTGCGGCAAGAATAAGTCCGAGTAATGGGGCGGACGGCACGGTTGTGTGAGCAAATATTTGTTGTATTTCTCATGTGTCGAAGTTTATAGCTAGTCATGTAATTGACAGAATAAGTCCAATGTCACCGATGCGATTATAGATGATTGCTTGTAGGGCTGCGGTATTGGCGTTAGTTCGTGCGTGTCATCAGCTGATTAGAAGGAATGATATAATACCAACGCCTTCTCAGCCGATGAATAGTTGAAGTATATTATTAGCGGTGGTGAGGGTTAGTATTGCAATTAAGAATAGTAGTAGGTATTTTGAAAATTTGTAGTGGTTTGGGTCTGAGGCTATGTATCAGTTTGTAAACTCTAAAATTGACCAGGTGATAAGCAGGGCCACTGGAAGGAATAGTACTGCGTAAGTGTCGAATGTGAAGCTGATTTGAAGGTTGAAGTTCATGTTAATTCAATTAAGATTTGTTGTAATGGATTGTATGCCAGTGCTGGTGAAGAGGATTAATGGTAAGGTACTGATTATTGTTGCAAGTTTTATGGTTGCTGTGATATTGGTTGTGTTGGGGCTATGGGAAAAAAGAAGGGGGGTAGTTAGGACGATGGCTGTTGTAATTAGAGTTGCATGGAATAGTAGGTTGGCCATATACTTTCACTTGGAGTTGCACCAAGGGTTGTTAGCGCCTAAGACTAGTGGACTACTGCTATCCTTTGAAAGTGGAAGGGGCCAAAGGTTTAATTTTGGATCAAGGAGTTAGCAGTTCTATGATAGGACCTCTTCGGGTATAAAAGGGGGTTGGGGCCCCTAATTCTAAATCCACAATTTAGCGTTTTGTATTAAACTATGTGTACTAAAATATTAGTGCTGGGTTGGTGATAAGCAAAGTAAGTGGAACCAGGTGTAGGGTTATTAATAGATGCTCACGCGTGTGTGTGGGGGTTAGGACTTTGTTGGGTAAGGGGGTGCCGCGTTGTGTTGTGATAAAAATGTACAGTGAATAAGTTGCGGTGATAAGTGTTGTTGTAGCAGTTAAAATGATTGTTGTTGTGTTTCAGTTAAATAGGGAGCTAAGGATTATTAATTCTCCTAGAAGGTTGATTGTTGGTGGAAGGGCCATGTTTATAAGACTGGCGACTAATCATCACATTGTTATAAGTGGTAGGATAAATAATAGGCCCTGAGTTAATAGTAGGGTGCGTGTATGTGTGCGCTCATAGTTGGTGTTTGCAAGGCAAAACAGTAGTGAGGAAGTTAGCCCATGGGCAATTATGAGAATTATTGCCCCGGCCGTGCTCCATGGGGTATTAATGAGGGTTGCGGCAATTACAAGGCCTATGTGACTGACAGAGGAGTAGGCGATAATTGATTTTAGGTCTGTTTGTCGTAGGCAGATTAGACTTGTTATGATTATACCTCATAGGCTTAAAACAATAAAGGGAAAATATATGGTTTGTGTTATTTGGGGCGCTAGTGGGATCATCCGGATGATCCCATAGCCGCCCAATTTTAGAAGTACAGCGGCCAAGATTATAGACCCTGCAATTGGTGCTTCTACGTGCGCTTTTGGAAGTCAGAGGTGGAGGCCGTAAAGTGGTATTTTTACTATGAATGCCATTATACAGGCAAGTCATATGATTATGGTTATATTTGGGGTTAGTGTATTTTGTATTGCGAGCAATAACATTGTTGTGTGTCCATTGCTGACATATAGATGTAAGATAGCGATTAGTAATGGGAGGGAGCCTGTCAGGGTGTAGAATAGGAAGTATATTCCTGCGTTAAGCCGTTCGGCCTGGCTACCTCAGCGTGTGATTAGGATCAAGGTTGGCACAAGGGTTATTTCAAACATAATATAGAATATGGTGAGATCTGTTGTGGTGAATGTTATAATTAGGGTTGTCTGTAGTGTGGCGCAGGTTGCGAGAAATATACGTTTTCGGTTGACAGGCTCTGTGACTAGGTGGTGTTGACTTGCGATAATTATAAGTGGTAGGATTCAGGCAGACATAGTTGTTAAGGGTGTAGTAATATTATCTAGTATTATTAGTGTGTTGGTTGAATGCGGTTTATGGTTAAGTGGTTGTTCAAACCATTTAAGTATTAGAAATGTAATAAGTATAGCGTATGCTGATGTGGTGGTAAATAGGTGTTTTGGCTTAATTAGTAGTGCGGTGGGGATTAGTATAGCAGTTGCAAGAAGGATTTTTAACATTTTAGTAGGCTAAGGTTGTGAAGGTGGTCAGAAGCGTGGGTTCGTGTAGATGCCACAAGTAGACTTAGTCCTGCGCCCGCTCCGCATGCGGCAAGTGCGAGTATAATGATTGGTTGTAATGACGTGTTGGTGTGGATTGGTGTTTGATAGCTAACCGCCAGTGCTGAGAATAGTGCTAGTATTATGCCTTCGATGCATAGTAAGGCAGAGACAAGATGTGTGCGGTGTAGCGCTAAGCCGGTGATGCTTAGTATAAATGTGCCTGCGGTAGTAAAATGGACAACGGTCATATTTGGTGGCCCCTCCAAAGGGATCGGCTAAGTCGAAATTAGGGATTTTAGTTAAACTAGCCACCGTATTCTGCTCATTCTAGGCCCCCTTGCAATCATTCATATGCGAGGCCTAGTGTTAATAGTATAATAATTATTGTGGTTCAAAGTATTGTGCTGCCTGGGGATGTGCTGATTGCCCAAGGGAGTGGGAGGAGAAGAGCAATTTCTAGGTCAAACAGTAGAAATAGGATTGCAACAAGGAAGAAGCGTAATGAGAAGGGGAGGCGGGCACTTCCTAGGGGGTCAAAGCCGCATTCGTAAGGCGAAAGTTTTTCTGTATCCGGGTTCGTTTGGGGGAGTCAAAAACTAAGGAAAATAAGAATTGCGGTTAATAAGAAGATTAATATAAAAGTTGTTGTTAGCATTATTTTTCCTTAGGGGGGCCTAAGACTTAGTGAGTGGAAATCACTTGTACAATATACTAGAAAAATTATGAGCCTCATCAATAAATTGAGATGTATAAGAACAGTCAGACAACATCTACAAAGTGTCAATATCATGCAGCTGCTTCGAAGCCAAAGTGATGGTCGGTTGTAAAGTGATAGTTAATTTGTCGTGTTAAGCAGATTAGGAGAAACGATGAGCCAATGATGACATGTAGGCCGTGAAAGCCTGTTGCAACAAAAAAGGTTGCCCCGTATGTTGCATCAGCAATAGTGAAGGGGGCCTCAAAGTACTCTATAGCCTGTAGTAGGGTAAAATAGGCCCCGAGAAGAACGGTTAGTGTTAGTCCTTGTGTTGTTTCTTTTCAATTGCCCTCTATTATAGCATGATGGGCCCAGGTGATTGTTACGCCGGATGCTAGTAGTACTGCAGTGTTTAGTAGCGGTACTTCAAATGGGTTGAGTGGGCTGACACCGCTTGGCGGCCATTGGCCGCCCAGCTCGGGAGCAGGTGCGAGACTTGAGTGGTAAAAGGCTCAGAAGAAACCGATAAAGAAAAAGACTTCAGATGTAATAAATAATATCATGCCGTATCGTAGTCCTTTTTGGACTAGCTTAGTATGATGTCCTTGGAATGAGCCCTCGCGGACAATATCACGTCATCACTGATATGTTGTAAGAAGCATTGTGGCAAGTCCTAGGGTTATTAGGGTTGTGGAGTTATAATGAAATCATACTGCCAGCCCAGAAGTCATTAAAAGTGCTGCTATTGCGCCTGTTAGTGGTCAAGGGCTTGGGTCGACTATGTGGTAGCTATGGGCTTGGTGGGTCATTAGGTGTTTTCTTGTAAGTATAGACTCAATAGTAAGGTGAACACGTAAGCTTGGATTATTGCTACTGCAATTTCTAGGGCGGTTAGCAGTAGCAGTAGTGTGAGGGTGAGTAGGCTAACTAGCGGCATTGTTGGAAAGAGGGTTAGTGTGGCAGTTGAAATCAGTGTAATTAGTAAGTGTCCGGCTGTTAAGTTTGCAGTTAACCGGATACCGAGCGCCAGCGGGCGGATTAGTAGGCTTACTGTCTCAATGGTAATGAGAATTGGAATAAGTGGTGTTGGTGTGCCTACGGGAAGTATGTGGGCAAGAGATGCGGCAGGCTGATTGCGTAGGCCAATTAATACGGTTGTTAGTCATAGTGGTAGTGCTAGTGCTATATTTATAGATAGTTGTGTTGTGGGGGTGAAGGTATATGGCAGTAGTCCTAGCAGGTTGATTAGTAGTAGGGTGTATATAATTAAAAGGAGCGGCAGGGCTCAGCTGTGTCCGGGCTTGTTGAGGGGGCTTATTAGTTGTTTGGTAAATTTCAGTATTAGTCAGTTTTGCATTGCGGAGGTGCGATTGGTAATAAGGCGCATAGGCGGGAAAAAAATTATGGTTGGTATGGCTATAGCAATAATAATTAGTGGCATGCCTAGTATTTGTGGGCTTGAGAATTGGTCAAAAAGATTTATAGTCATGTTCATATTCAAGTATGGGGCTTGTATAATAGTGTTTGCTTGGTGGGTGTGGCAGTGTTTTGTATAGGGGCAATTAGTTTAAGTAGGACAGCAGCGAGAGCTCATGTGATTATAAGGATGGTGAATCAGGGGGCTGGGTTGAGTTGTGGCATGGTTCTATGAGGGACAGTCGTCCATCTCTGGCTTAAAAGGCCAGCGCTAAATATACAGCTACTTCAAAGTAGGGCTCAAGTATTAGGTTCGATCAGGTTTCAAAACTATTTAATGTTGATGATTCAATTACGATGGGTATAAAGCTGTGGTTTGAGCCGCAGATTTCTGAGCATTGGCCATAAAATAGCCCAGGGTGCGATGTTGTAAAGGTAGTTTGGTTTAATCGGCCGGGGATGGCGTCGGTTTTAATTCCAAGTGCTGGAACAGCTCAGGAGTGTAGGACGTCCTCTGCTGAGATCAGTATTCGTGTTGGTGAGTCTGTTGGTACAACTATGTGATGATCTGTTTCGAGGAGCCGTGGTGTGCCCTCTGGGAGTTCCTGGGTTTGTACTATGTAGGCATCAAATATTAAGCCTTCGTAATCTGTGTATTCGTAGCTTCAGTATCATTGATGGCCGATAGTTTTGATTGTGAGGTGGGGGTCGTTAATTTCATCTATTAGGTAAAGAATTCGGAGAGAGGGCAGGGCGATTAAGATTAAAATAATTGCGGGTAAAATCGTTCAGATTGTTTCGACTGCTTGTGCGTCTATGGTGCTGGTGTGTGTGAGTGAAGTGGTGATCATTAGGGTAATAATGTAAAGAACGAAGATGCTAATAAGGAAGACTACTATTATTGCATGGTCATGGAGGTGTAACAGTTCCTCTATAATAGGGGAGGCAGCGTCCTGAAATCCAAGTTGGGAGGGGTGGGCCATAATGGCGCAAAGGCATGAGCCTATAATTTAGCACTGACAGAGCTATGTAATTTTTACTAGGGCCATGTAAAAAGATTAGTACTAATACCGGGTGTATGGCTAGCTTGAAACTAGTTGGAGGGGGTTCGAGTCCCCCATCTTTTAAGAGGTGTGTGGGTTAAGATTGGTTCTTCATGGGTGTGGTATGGCGGTGGGCAGCCGTATAGTCACTCTGGGTTTGAGGATACAAGTGTTGTGGGTGTTGGAGTGCGCTTGGCAGTTAGTGCCTCCCAGATAATAAAGGTTATGATTATTGCTCCTGCTATAGAGATTAAGGAGCCAACTGAGGAGGCAGCGTTTCATAATGTGTAAGCATCTGGGTAGTCCGAATATCGTCGTGGTATGCCGGCGAGACCTAGGAAATGTTGTGGGAAAAATGTGAGGTTGACGCCAATAAACATTAATCCGAAGTGGACCTTTGTTCATGTTGGGTGAAGTGAAAATCCTGTAAATAGTGGAAATCAATGTACAAAGCCCCCCATGATAGCAAACACAGCGCCTATTGATAGGACATAGTGAAAGTGTGCAACTACATAGTAGGTGTCGTGTAGGACGATGTCCAATGATGAGTTGGCTAGGATAACTCCAGTAAGTCCGCCCACAGTGAAGAGGAAGATAAAACCCATTGCTCATAATAGGGGGGTGTCCCATTTGATTATGCCCCCATGCAGAGTGGCTAGTCAGCTAAACACTTTTACCCCTGTTGGGATTGCGATAATTATTGTTGCAGAGGTAAAATAGGCCCGTGTGTCCACATCTATGCCTACGGTAAATATGTGGTGGGCCCATACGATAAAGCCTAAAAAGCCAATTGATATCATGGCTCAGACCATTCCTATGTAGCCGAAGGGCTCCTTTTTCCCTGCATAATATGTGATAATATGAGATACTATGCCGAAACCGGGGAGAATTAAAATATATACCTCTGGGTGACCGAAGAATCAAAATAGATGTTGATACAGTACGGGGTCGCCGCCCCCAGCTGGATCAAAAAAAGTGGTGTTGAGATTACGATCGGTTAGAAGTATGGTAATTCCGGCCGCTAATACTGGCAAAGCGAGCAAGAGTAGTACGGCAGTGATTAGAACTGATCAAATAAACAGGGGCGTGTTGTATTGTGTTATAGGTGTGGATTTTATATTAATACAGGTGGTAATGAAGTTGATTGCACCAAGAATTGACGAGACCCCGGCCAAATGCAATGAAAAGATAACGAGGTCGACGGAGGCGCCGGCGTGTGCGAGGTTTGCTGCGAGTGGGGGGTATACAGTCCAACCGGTGCCAGCGCCGGCCTCCACTCCAGAGGAGGCGAGTAGAAGTAGTAGAGAGGGGGGCAGAAGTCAGAAGCTTATGTTGTTTATTCGTGGGAAGGCCATGTCAGGTGCGCCGATTATAAGGGGTACGAGTCAATTACCGAAGCCGCCGATCATGACCGGTATTACTATAAAAAAAATTATTACGAATGCGTGGGCGGTGACAATGACGTTGTAAATCTGATCGTCGCCGAGGAGGGCACCGGGCTGACTCAGTTCAGCGCGAATAAGAAGACTTAATGCGGTGCCGACCATGCCGGCCCAGACACCAAACAGTAAATAGAGGGTGCCGATATCCTTATGGTTTGTTGAGAGAAATCAACGGGTGAATATCACAGGTAGGATGGCCGAGTGAGGCGGTGAGCTGTAGACTCACCTACGGAGGTGAGAGTCCTCCTACTGCAGTCCCGCGGTGAGCGCACACTAAAGTGCAAATTTAGAGAGGCACCCTAAAAAGGTGCCGGGGCTTCCCCCGTTATTCCCCTAACGGGGGAAGCCTAGGTTAAAGCCCGCTGGCTTGGGTGTTTAGTTGTTAACTAATCTATTGTAGGATCAAGGCCTGCTGATCTAGCGAGGTGTTAGCTTAATTAAAGCGCCTGAGTTGCAGTCAGAAGATGTATTTTAAGATTATACAGACCTTCAGAAATTGGGATGTGTTTCCCGTTTGGAGCTTTGAAGGCTTCTGGTTTAAATGAGGTAACCTAAATTTCTATGAAATTATTATTGGCATAAGTGGAAGGAGTAGTGCTGCTAGTGATGTGGCGGGTGTCAGTCCTGCAATTAGTGGGGGCTTGAATCGCCACTTGTGGTGGGTGTTTGTGGTATTTGGGGGTGTGGTGAGTGTGGTGAAGTATGCGAGTCGGATGTAAAAGAATAGGCTTGGTAGGCTTGCTATGGCTAGGATAATGGTTGGAAAGAGTAAATTTATGTGGCACAGGTTATTGAGGATTAGTCACTTGGGGGTGAAGCCGGTGAGGGGGGGAAGTCCGCCTAGCGATATTAGTGTGATTATTATTATGGTAGTGAGGGGTGGCGATTGGGTTCATGCTATGCCCATGTCTGTTATTGTTTTTGTTGTTGTTGTGTTTAATGACATAAATATGGCTGTTGTTGTGATTATGTAGATTATTATAGTTGTTGTGGTGAGGTGTAGGCTTAGGTTTAGTGTGATAATTAATCATCCTATGTGTGCGATTGATGAAAATGCTATGATTTTTCGTGTTTGTGTCTGATTTAATCCAATTCAGCCTCCGGCTAAGGCGGAGATCACTCCTATCAGGAGTAAGATATTGGTGGGTGGGTTGTTGTTGATTAGGTATAATAGGGTAAGGGGGGCAAGTTTTTGTCAAGTGGAGATAATTAGGGCTGTGTTTATGGTTGAGCCTTGTAATACTTCTGGGTACCACCCATGTATTGGGGCGATGCCTAGTTTAAGTAAAATTGCTAATGTGATGATGGTTGTTGTATGGGCTGAGGTGTGTATAATTGATCAATGACCCGTTTGTCAAGCGTTAAGAGTGCTTGCTAGGAGGATTAATGCAGCAGCTGCGGCCTGAATGAGGAAGTATTTTGTTGCGGCTTCCGTTGCTCGGGGGTGGTGTGATTTGATGATAACTGGTAGGATGCTTAAGGTGTTTAATTCTAGTCCTACTCAGGCTAATAGTCAGTGGTGGCTTGATATGGTGATGATTGTGCTTGTTGCTAGGCTTGTAATTAATAGTGATCAGATTAGTGGGCTAATTAGTAGAGGAGGGGTTTAAACCAACATTGTTGGGGTATGGGCCCAAAAGCTTTATTAGCTGACTTTACTAGAGATTCGTATAATTTGGCAGTACGCAAGGTTTTGAGCCTTGAGGTTTGGGTTCGTGGCCCAGATGTCTAGGAAATGAGAGGGGTTTAACCTCTGTGTTCTACTCTATCAAAGTAGTCCTTGTGGCTGTTCGGGCACACTTCCTTTTGTTTAGGTAAGTGGTGGGATGCCTGATAGGGCAATAGGGGCTGAAATGTGTCATAAGCATAGAGCAAGAGTAAGTGGAAGAAAGTTTTTCCATAGGAGGTGCATTAGTTGGTCGTAGCGAAATCGTGGGTATGAGGCACGGGTTCATAGGAACCCGAGTGTAAGTAGTAGTATTTTGGTTGCAAGGTTGGTGGTAAATAGTTCTGATGTGCTATTTGGGCAAAGAAATATAATGCATGTTAGGGTGTTTATTATAATAATGTTTGCGTATTCGGCTAGAAAGAATAGTGCGAATGGTCCAGCTGCGTATTCAACGTTAAATCCTGATACGAGTTCAGATTCACCTTCTGTAAGGTCAAATGGGGCACGGTTGGTTTCTGCGATGGTTGAGATGTATCATATTATTATCAGAGGTCACGAGCAGGTAATTAGTCAGGTTGATTCTTGTGTGATTAAAAATATTTGTATGGTGAAGCCCCCTGTTAGAGCAATCAGTGATAATAAAATAATGCCTAGGGTTACTTCGTATGAAATTGTTTGGGCTACGGCGCGGAGTGCGCCAATTAGTGCGTACTTTGAATTGGAGGCCCAGCCTGATCATAGAAGGGAGTATACGGACAGGCTTGAAATTGCCAGAATTATTAGCAGTCCGAGGTTAAGTTCTAGGAGAGGCTTTGGCATGGGTAGGGGGGCTCAGATGAGAAGTGCGAGTAAAAGTGCGAGGGTTGGTATTGCAATGAAAAGTGTTATGGAAGAAGTTGTTGGTCGTAGTGGTTCTTTAATAAATAATTTGACACCATCTGCAATTGGCTGAAGGAGGCCGGCTGGGCCAATAATGTTTGGTCCTTTTCGGAGCTGTATGTATCCTAATACTTTTCGTTCGAGGAGGGTGAGGAAAGCTACGGCTAAAAGAATTGGGATTACCACTGTTAGTGGGTTTAGTAGGTGGTTTATGAGTTTTAACATGTTTAGGGAGAGGATTTGAACTTCTGTAAGGGAAACTTAGGCCCCCCGCAAATTACCTGTCTCTGCCACCCTAAAAGTGATTTCCCTGGTCTAGGGTTCAGTGTGTTAGTGGTCTTTATATAAGTTCAGCATGATGTTGTGTAACGCGTGTTGGATTAATATGGGCGTTAGTTTCATTGGTCCTTTCGTACTGAAGAAATTATAGCATAGATAGAAACCGACCTGGATTTCTCCGGTCTGAACTCAGATCACGTAGGACTTTAATCGTTGAACAAACGAACCTTTGGCAGCGGCTGCACCGCCTGGGTGTCCTGATCCAACATCGAGGTCGTAAGCCCCCTTGGCGATATGGACTCTTGAAGGGGATAGCGCTGTTATCCCTGGGGTAACTTGGTTCGTTAGTCAGTATACTGGGTCAATTGTATTTTCCGTTGACTTGTCTGTCGTGGGTGGGTTTTAGCCTGTGTCGTGGAAGTTTTGTTATATTCCGTAGTCGCCCCAACTTAAAATTGGCACTATCGTGAGTGGGGCCATGTGGTGTCCTTAGATGATTGGGTGTGGTTGGGTAGTGTTTGGGTTTAAAAGCTCCACAGGGTCTTCTCGTCTTATGTGTGTATGTCAGCTTTTGTACTGGCAGATCAGTTTCATTGACTGGTCCAAGGAGACAGGTGCGTCCTCATTTAGCCTTTCATACGGGTCTCTATTTAGGAGACAAGTGATTACGCTACCTTTGCACGGTTATGATACCGCGGCCGTTAAAGAAGTTCACTGGGCAGGCAGGACCTTTAATACTGGTTGGAGGCTAAAGGCCGTGTTTTTGGTAAACAGGTGGGACGAGGTTAGCCGAGTTCCTTTTAGGACTTTTTATCGTTCTTGCGTGCATGCCTGTGTTGGGGTAACAGTGTTTGTGGTAGATGCTCTAGTTGTAGTTCTATGTCGCTTTTGGTCTGTTAACTGTCAATGGTTTGTCCGTGTTGATGTAAGGGTATGCGGGGAGAGTTATATCATATTACTAGTTTTAGCAGGGGCGCCTCTATTTGTGCGTAGAGTGACTCGGTAAGAGGCTAGGGGGTCGAATGGGTCTGTTTTATTGGTGTATTGTATGCTTTGACGCATTAATTGTTGTTGGCGGCTTAAAGGCCCACTGATTAATTGATTTGGGTGTCCCACTAGTTTTGGTTGGCTCCAAGTACAATAAAGCTGTACCCTTATTGTATATCTTCTAGTGTACGGTTGAAGTTGTTTGTTGTTACTAGAGTTGAACTGAGGTTCATTTAGCGAGTAACCAGCTATCACCAGGCTCGGTTGGTATTTCGCCTCTACCTAAGAGTCGTCCCGCTCTTTTGCAACAGGGCTGGGTTCATTCTTAATAATTGCTTTTAGGTAGCTCGTCTGGTTTCGGGGTGGCAGATTCAGGTCTCTTTTTCAGCAGTTTGCTTGCTAAACCATGATGCAGAAGGTACGGGATGGCATTCCTGCTGTAATGTGCTTAAATTTTAGTTAATCTTTCATTGTTCCCTTGTGGTACAGTTTGCTATCGCGCTTAGGGCGTGGTTCTATCGCATATACTTCATGTGTCGAATGGTTTAGTTTGTTTGAGATACGTTTTTGTTGTGTTGGGTAGGCTGGGCTAATTTGGCTCAAGAGGGTCTTTATAGACATCGTTCAATTGTAAGTTGGGTGCTTTAAGGAGATAAGCTACGTCTTGGTTGTGCCAAGTGCACTTTCCAGTACACTTACCATGTTACGACTTGCCTCATCTGGGTCTAATAATGGGGGTTTAGGTAGATTTGGTTGGTTTGGTTGAGGAGGGTGACGGGCGGTGTGTACGCGTCCCAGGGCGGCCTTCAATTGGGCGATCTTGCCCAGTTTACTGCTAAATCCGTCTTTTGGCCGATGTTTCATGTTGCTTATGGTCTCCTAAATTAGGAAATGTAGCCCATCTCTGCCCCGCAATTAACTACACCTTGACCTGACGTGTTAGTGATGAGCTATTGTGCTTACTGTTGTTTGGCTTTCAGAAGGTAGGCTGGCGACGGCGGTATATAGGTTGAGAGGGTGCAATGGGGGGTGAGGTGTATCGTGGATCATCGATTATAGGACAGGCTCCTCTAGGTCGATATGGGACACCGTCAAGTCCTTTGAGTTTTACGCTGGGGGGCGTGTAATTCTCTGGCGGGCAGTGTAGTAGGTGTTCTGCCTGGGTTTATGTCTAAGCATAGTAGGGTATCTAATCCTAGTTTGTTTCTTAGGTTTCGTGTGGTCAAAGGTGATTTTTGGTGGGAGTGTGGGATGTTCTTTTGGATAGGTGCGTTTTACAGCTGGGTCTTAGTTGAGGTTCCGTACTTAAAACTTGCTTCTAGTCACGTTTTACGCCGTGTAGTATTATTTTGGACCCTTCGTGTAACCGCGGTGGCTGGCACGGAGTTTACCGGTTCTAGGGGGTCTGTATCTGAGTCGAGCTTGAAATATTGGGGCTCATGGCTTAATGTTTGTTACTGCTGTGTTCCGTGGGGGTGTGGCATGGCTAGATGTTGTGGGCTACGTGTTGTGTGCCTGATATCTGCTCCGTGTTAGGTGGGCTATATGCACTGGATTGTGGAGGCTTGCATGTATAGGATCAGTTGGAAGTAATATTAGGTTTAGGACCAAAACGGTGTGTTCTCGGGAGAGTAATGTCTCCATCAGGACATCTTCAGTGTCTCGCTTTAGTGTATATTAAGCTACGATGGAA